AATCCGCAAGCGCCGGCGGAGGCCCAAACAACCACGCGACCCCTTCCATCTGTAATAGTAACAATTGTATTGCTGAAACTTGCTTGAACGTGAATAATTCCTTTTCGTATTTTACGTATATTCTTACGCAAACGAGTGCGCCTATTCCTACGTAAACTATAACTCGAATATCTTCGTATAGGTTTTGCCATATTTTATCGTCTTATAAATAGAAGTTAGAGATATATGGATATATCCATCTCATGTTAAAACGAAACTGATTTTCTACCTTTCAAATCAAAATGTGTTTTTTTAGAAAGATTATCCCTGTCTTTGTTTATGTCTCGGGTTCGAACAAATTACTCGAATTCGCCCCTTCCTACGTATCAGTCGGCATTTTTCACAAATTTTACGAACGGAAGCCCCCATTTTCATAGTTCTTATTCCTTAACTTCGAATACACTTATTTCATTTCAATTGGAAGAAAATGAGTTTCTTGAAATTTGGAGTCTCCAATGGAATCCCCACGAAGGGAGTGCTCAAGTTCCAAAGCCCCCTTCCCTTACTCGTCCGAATCCGTTCTGTTGAATTTAGAAATTAGACCCCCCAGCCGGAATCGTAACGACTTATTTCAACTTTGACTCTATCTCCGCGTGCTATATCTAGAATCTATATATAGAAAGTTCTGTCATATCTTTCCTGATAGAGTCGCTAAAAAAGGATCCCCGGTATTTCATATTTAAGCGGACCTGAAGGAAACGGACCCGAAACTTGGCGTTGGGAAACGTGTTAGTAATTCCACTTTCATAGATATATCTTTCTTTTTTCTTCAGTGAATTGCATCACCCTCTGAGCATCAAAAAGTCTTTTTCATTTTAAAAAAGTCTTTTTTTTAGCAGAGAAAAAAGTGATTTATTGCGCAGTAACGCGCTCCGGATTCAATTTGTGTATCATAAGGATTACCATATATAACACAAAATTTCTCCACCCACTCTTTCTAGCCGAGCCTCTCGGTCTGTTATTATACCTCGAGAAGTAGAAAGAATTACAATCCCCATCCCGCCCAAAATCCTAGGAATTTTGGGATAGGTAGAATAGATTCGTAGACCGGGTCGACTGACTCGTTTTAAATTGAAAATAGTTCTACCCCTCCTATTCCTTCTATAGCGTAGGGTTAAAACCAAAAAGGATTTATTGTTTTCCCGATGTTCCCTCGCGTTTTTGATAAAACCCTCTCGTAAAAGTATTTGAACTATCTTTTCGACGATGTTAGTAAATCCTATTCGAACCGTCTCTTTTTTAGCCATGTCGGCATTTCGTATACAGGTTAATATGTCAGAAATAGTGTCCTTGCTCATGATAAACGCAAACTCCTTTTATTGAAAAAATGATATATATATATTATAAGATATATTATATCACAATTTCCTTTTCAAAAACTTATTATAATACTTCAGGCGCTAGGGAAATTATTTTGGTGAAATTGGACTGTCTCAATTCGTGGGTGATTGCACCAAAAACGCGAGTTCCTTTTGGATTTCCTTTTTGATCAATGACAACGGCAGCATTCTCATCATATCGTATTATCACACCGTCATCACGTTTGAGTTCTTTACAAGTACGGACAATTACAGCTCTGATCACTTCTGATCTTTCTAGAGACATTTTTGGCACTGCTTCCTTAATCACAGCAACAACAACGTCCCCTATCTGAGCATATCGTCGATTACTAGTTCCTATGATTCGAATACACATCAATTCCCGGGCACCACTGTTGTCCGCTACATTCAAATGGGTTTGAGCTTGAATCATATCATTTTGATTTTCAGTTTCAACGAAAAGGGCGAAGTCCAAGTCAAAATGGAAAAGAAATCTATTTTTTGTCCAAAGAACCTGCAATATCCCTAAGCTAAGGCTTCCTTCTCTTGTTTGGTTCGACATCCCGAATCCCTATTCTGAGTCCGAGTCCGAAATAATGAATTGAGTTCGTATAGGCATTTTGGACCCAGCTATTGAAATAGCCTTTCTGGCTATATTTTCGGCCACCCCGCCCATTTCATAAAGTATTGTACCCGGTTTAACGACAGCTACCCAATATTCGGGGGATCCTTTCCCCGAACCCATACGGGTTTCTGTAGATCTTACTGTAACCGGTTTGTCTGGAAATATACGCACCCATATTTTTCCGCCGCGGCGTATGTTTCGTGTCATTGCTCGCCGACCCGCTTCTATTTGTCGAGATGTGATCCAAGCGGGTTCAAGTGCTTGAAGAGCATATCTACCGAAAGAAATACGACTGCCTTGAGAGGCTATTCCTCTCATTCTTCCCCTATGTTCTTTTCGGAATTTGGTTCTTTTGGGACTAAGCATAAAACTGATATCAAATGATGAATGGAACTTTTATTAAACTCTCTAAAGAAAAAAGAAAGTGGTTCTTTTTCATTTAAGTTTAAAAACTTTTGTTTAAAACTTAATGAGTTTGGCCAGTTGCCAGAAAAGATCGCAAAGAAGCGCGATCCCCCAAAGAACCCCACGTAAAAGGAGACAGCACCAATCGAAGAGCTCTAAGAGCTTCTCTAAGAGCTTTTCTAAGAGCTGTGTTAAGCCCTCGAGAAGGACTGCAAGTAATACGCGGTTATCAGGGGGCAAAATGACCCTTACTTTTACCCTTATCCTTGGTAATCGCACCTTTCTTTTCTTTTGAATTTGAGAAAGCCAAACTCTAAAATATATTTGCAACACTGCCAAATATATTTTTATTAGCACTAAGAAAGGATCCATATCCATAAGGAATTAATAATTTTTATTTACTAATTAATGACTCTAGTGTACGTTGATCTGGAATGTGCTTTTATTGCTGGAATGTGCTTTTATTATATATTAATATAATGCATATTAATATAATGCAAGCCTGCAATCCATTCTCATATTTTAGATCTCTCTTTTTCTCACAATACTTTGTCTTATCATCTTTCTTATTTTGACAGGATCTTTTATATTATGGAAATGCCATACCTGGCAATTCGAAAATGCAGGATTTGAGCCCTATCATAAAAAAAAATACTGTCCCAATTACATTGATTTATCCTAAAGATTTTCTTTCAATTGGAATTTGGTTATTCACCATGTATGAGGATCCCCGCTAAGCATCCATGGCTGAATGGTTAAAGCGCCCAACTCATAATTGGCGAATTCGTAGGTTCAATTCCTACTGGATGCACGACAATGGGACTATCCAATAAGTCTGTCTACCACTACCAATAAGTCGATTTGAATCGGCTCTGTATCAACGTAATCTCTAGATAACGAATTGGTGTGGTATATTCATATAATAATATATGAACAGTACAGTCAGAACTAGCATTCTTATTGAGACTAGAATAGAACTCATAAGGAGGAAAATCGATTTATGGTCGTATTACTTTTACTTAAGAAACTCAGCGAGGGTTTCAGCAAGTTTTTTTGGACTGAACGCCCTTTCTGCCAAAAAACTCTCATCTTTTTTGGTGCCAGCCTCGTTGGAATATGCCTTTTTATTTTTGCACTGCGGGGAGTGATGGCTCTGTTAATAATTCTCCACGCTCGGATATTAAACCTGTATGAAATTCTATCTAAACTGTATAATTGGCTACTCTCGGCGCCCTGGCGCTTTTTGGCCCTTATAGCCAAAATTATAGAGCAAATTATAGAATTTCTACGGGAGATAAAATGGTACTAATCTGTACTTGTATTTTGGTGCGAGGAACTAACTTATTATGAATCCACTGATTGCTGCCGCTTCCGTCATTGCTGCTGGGTTGGCTGTCGGGCTTGCTTCTATTGGACCGGGGATTGGGCAAGGCACGGCGGCGGGCCGAGCTGTAGAGGGTATCTCGAGACAGCCCGAGGCGGAGGGGAAAATACGAGGTACCTTATTACTGAGTCTAGCTTTTATGGAAGCTTTAACAATTTATGGGCTCGTTGTAGCATTAGCACTTTTATTTGCGAATCCCTTTGTTTAATCCTATATTTTATTTGAGTCCTATAATATTTAATGAAAAAAAAATACGTATTTTTTTTTATGTCCTCGAACTCGCTTGCTCCTTGCTTTTGCGAATTATATCAAGACTTCATTCCTACAATTACCTATTCTTAGTGGGTCGGGAACCCGTGAGGGGGAGGGCTTCTTTTGAAGATGAGGAGTTGGCATACTGATCTGATTCACTTCCTTGTTTCTCGTTTTGAGTCCAAGGGGAACTGGGGGGGTGCTGCAAGAAATTGAGTAGTCCGCAATTAACGCGAAACTCGGTCCTTACTTATTAATTCTAATAAGTTAAGTGCCGCTCTTATTGAGATGAGAGCCCTCCCCCCCCCAAAAAAGAAATATATTCAATTTAAAAATGGCTTTTTTATTCTGTTTAGAAATCAGTAAATAAAAGAAAAAAAAGAATAAATAGAGAATCTAGTAACTCGAATAAATGGTAAATAGAAAAAAGTGATACAAAAAGAACGTTGTTCGATTTTGGAGTCTATCTATAAACTATAAAGGGGAGATTTTATGAAAAATGGAACCGATTCTTTTGTTTCCTTGGGTCGCTGGCCATTCGCCGGGAGTTTCGGGTTTAATACCGATATTTTAGCAACAAATCCAATAAATCTAAGTGTAGTACTTGGTGTATTGATCTTTTTTGGAAAGGGAGTGTGTGCGAGTTGTTTATTTCAAGAATAGGCTGGATCCAACCAGCTGCACTTTTTTTCTTGTGTTGTAACTAGGAAGAGGGGTGCACGATCCCGCGAATTCCTTATGACTAAATTCAAAAAGCATATTGAAGAACCCTAGCATTTCGCGATTCGTTAGTATTAGTAAATCTACTTTGATTCTCTATCGACCAATAACGCGGGACCATTGACATGGTTAAAGCTAAACGCTTTGAAGTCCAAACGCAGCACAGTACTCTTTCTACGACTCTAGTTAATACAGAAAGAGTGTTAAAATAAAATGACTAGTTTGAAATTTTGTTCGATATAGAACACTCATGTCG